TATTTATTGGGATATTTGAGGAAGCGCAGGCGCGACGGCCCCCTACCCTACCCTACCCTACCCTAAGGGCTTTGTTTTTCCCCAACCTATACGACGGGTCTCGATCTCGCTTGGCTCTCGATGATTGTTGACTCAACATTGATTTCGTGCTTGAGTTGGAGGTCCCTCCCCCTATCCATCGAGTCAAGTAATTCGCTATCGGAAATTTATCCGCCGCGTATCTCATGCCATGCTTCTTCTTTCTCCGAATCGGTTCCTAGTGTCAGTCAATCAAGATTCGCCATCAAGAGAGGGAAGAGCCTTTACTTTAGGTTAGGCCGGTCTCGTCATTCACGAAATTCCCCCGTCCATCGATCACGCGAGTACGCATCCAGTCAGCACATAGCGAACGAAAAAAGCGCTGGCCAGCCGTGATCAAAATGTCTATTAATTGATCCCTATTCATTCGGTCAAAGTCTCCACGGCGTTTTCACGCCCCTCTCAGTAGAGGGGCACCATGTTGATAGGAATTGGAAAAGACCTTCTTGTACACGTCCTCGAGGGCAGCATTCATGGAAATCATCACTACTTTCTCCCGAGGGCATGGTATGGCTTTGTTCTTGGTGTTGTTTAATAGATGTCGAGTGCCGCTTTTCCCCGCCCGAGAATCCTCATCTGCTTAGAGTGGGCGAGCTAGAATCCTTATGTCAGGTTGGTTGTTCAAAAGACACTTTCTCTTTACCCTTTGCATCTTCATCTTTTCGAAAGCACAGACCAGAATAAACTTCTGCACCTATTTCAGGTGCAAAGCCTCTTCAATAAAGACCTCTTTCTCTCTTTATTTTTTTTCTCCCTTGATTGAAAGAGGATAAGCGCGGTACATTGAGTAAAGGGAGGATTTGCTACATCGGGCGGTGGGTGGCCCCTTCGAGAGTTGCGGGTCCTTGCCGCTGCATGAGTGGTAGCTCATGCTCAAAACTCCTCCGACACGAGTCCTAGTCGTTGCGCTGCGGTCCGTTTCCCGTCTTCGCTTGCGCGATTTATTTGCACTTCTGATTGGTTTCATCCATCTCCGACCCTAATGAATCGAGTATGTATTCAGGGGTCAGCCAGTCAATCAGTTCGGGTTCTCGGTCGGTTCCCGTTCGCCTGCCTCCCTCATAGTCCATTAGTGGGTAGGGTGGGTGACTTAGAGGGCGCCCGCCTCCTCTTCAGACGTGTCCTCGACAATCTGGCGGTTGTTCGATCTCAGCTTTTGGGGGCGGGAGTGCTTGGTCGCTGGGGTTTCCTTTTCCTCAACCAATTCGGTTGTGTCAGCCCGGTCTAACATTTATGAGCTGGCAAGATGGATTGAAGGTAAGATAGATTTGAGTTTAACTGGTATAGGACCTTCGATCGACCATGGGGCGTATTTTCATTCTAAAAACTGAATTTGAAGCGTAAAAAGCTCCTTCTCATGTTGCATTTCTTTGGTTTGGAAGTTTCAGTATGTTGTCTGTGGATTTCTAACAAAGGAAAGCCCCCCTATGCCATTTGATTAATTAAAGTTCCGTGCTGCTCGCCACTCCCCGAGGCCAAGGACGGGGTCGAACCGTCATTCCAGGATTTGCAGTCCGATACATTTCCATTATGTTACCTAGCCGCCACCGCATATGTATAAAAAGAGGGAGCGGGGAAGGAAGAACAACCGTTTCACTTTGGAACATGAGGTGGCGGGCGGAGCGCTCTATATGATCGGCGGCGGGTTACCAGAGAAGAGGGGACAACTTCTTTCTCCCTTGCCTTGCTCCATTTTCCTTTTATGATTGAAAGTAGCAAGCCACTCCACTACTGGTATATAGGCCAGATCAGATAAAGGGTTGCTTCCTCCATATGTTCAGGCAAAGAACATATAGAAGCTAGCTTTTGTTTTGTCTTGTAAGCAACCATGCCTATAGAATTTTGCTTACCAAAGTGGTCTTACTAAAAGTAAGTAAGCAACCAGTTCCGTTCCAAGTGACATGGCTTTTCACTACTCTTTTCCAGAGAAGGTTGCTCATCCAGCCCGGCGGATCCATTGTTTATGCGGCAGTGCGATGCAGCTGAAAAAGCCCTTTCTTTATATTAGTAATATTAGTGACGGTATAGGTTGCGGAAAACTCCAAAACTAGGGTTCCAAAATAAAAAGCTTATTAATATAAGTTTTAGAAAAAGGCACCCCTACTATACCCCTAAACTAGAAGCTAGCGCGCAACGGCTTTTCCGCCGTTGTTGCTTGCTGCTTGCAAGCTCGAAAATCTCTCTTTCGCCTCGCCTCCCTGTCTCCATTCTGATTGATTCGCTTCTTCCTTCGCGCAAGCGCGGAACCCCTTGTTGTGTTGCATTTCGTGATCCTCCTTTTCTTTTCCGCTTACCACTATTCCTCCTATCTTTCAATGCCTTCCACCCAGCCCAGTACCTATAAGAAGTGCCTATCCTCTTAAACCTGACACGGGATAGGATAATAGTACAGCCTCGAGGCGAACAGCTCCTTTCTAAGCTCAGGGAAGAACACCTAGCCCAGCTTTCTTTCCGAGCCATCAATAACTGCCAGATTTCTTTTTCGGGTCCGGCTACCCCTTCAAGAGGTCCAGCTTTCCTTTCACCGGTCGGTCAGTTATGGAGTTCGAGCCAGCGCAGGCTTCACGGCCAAGTATTGTGCCGTTTTTAAGAAAGATCTTATCCTTTCTTTCACTCGTACCGTGACCGAAGCAAAGCCTCCCGTTGTGGATCTTATGACGACATGAAGTTCTCGAGTTGGTATTCAGTGAGCCAACATGGACTCGGAGGTCAGTGATTTCGATGGATTTCCGGAATATCTATATATAGTTTTCGTCCGTCTCGTCTGTTTAAAAGGGGCATAGACAAAGGCCGATTTTGTTTTGGGACTGCAACAAATTTCCAGATTTGGTCGGTGCTCGGTAGCATTCCCTTTATCTATCAAAGTAAAGTACGCTAGGGATTCTCTTCAAGTAGAGTAAACAAAACGGGAGGCACAATTAGTTGAGTCTAGCATTCCTGTGCAATTCCCTTCCTTTAATTCATTTGATTGGATTCCCGTCTGTTAATTCAATATGCTCTTCCCGCTTAGGTTAGCTGTACTCTCGTGTAGCAGTTAACGCTTGGTGGGAGTTCCAACATAGGAAGGCACCCGTAGGTTTTTATTCCTCTACTTTATTCAATGTAATTCCTTCATGTAAATAGACTTCTCCTGTCAACAAACAAGAAAACGGATGCCGCGCAAGGGCTTTTCGCGTTAGGTTCGGCCTGGTATACAAGCAATTAATGAGCCTAAACTAGGGGGTTACGCAAGGGGGGTGGGTACTCAGGTCTTGAAAGCCTCAATAAAAAAAAGCGTGTATTTCCAGTTTAGGAAGAGAGAAAGTCTAATTCCACTAGAAAAACTGGAAAAAAACTCTTTTATATGAATTCAACCAACTCAAAAAGTAGTGGCAGGAAGCAGCACACCAGGAGGTGCGGGACGAACTCCTTCTTTTAAATATTCCAATCGAGCTGCCGAATCAGTACGGGTCCAGAAATTGGTAAACCAGAAAATAGACACACCCACAAATCATTCTTTTATTTAATAAATCTCATGTAGGAGAGCCTATACCGGAAACTCAAATGTGATAATTCAGGCGAAAGAAAGGTCGATCTTTCTTGTATACCTGCCCGTGAACCCTTCTCTCTCTTTCTTTGATCGAATCCCTTGGTTTCTTAAAAAGAGTTGTCCCCTGTCTGTATCAGTCGTCTCTATGGCAATCTTTCTTTAAGCAGAAAGCGTGTTAAAGCTAGATACCCAAGGAGCAAAAGAGAAATGGCTTTCGGCCTAGGATCTCTTGAAAGTGCTTTTCCTTTCCTTTTAACTAAGACAACTTCCCCTAACTCCCAACTCCTAGCTGCCTAGCTCCTTAGCTGCCACTGTTGCTGACTGACTTTGGCTTCCTTCTTCGTGAACTGTGTATTCCTATTCTACGTCCGGTTCAAGTTTTTTTCGACAATCTCAGTACTACCTATATGGCTTCTAATCCTATCCAGGATGCGCGCACGAAAGACATTGAGATTGATCTTAACTTTGTGCGTGAACATGTTAACACTGGTGACTTGCGCCTTTCTTATCTTCCTACGGAGAAAGAAACTGCCGACATCTTCACCAAAAGTCTCTCTACTTCTCGTTTTAAAACTCTCAGAGACAACCTCTGCATCATTTCTCATTCCAGAGCAAGCAATATATCCTCTCTTTCTGTCGGGAAGTCAGGCAAGGCGCTGCCCTCTTGTTTGCTAAGCCCTTCGAGGCTATCTCTCTTCTAGTGATAAGATAAGCGAAGCTAGTTCCAGTATAAATAGGAGCAGTTTCTCTGAATTCCCTTCCTTCTGCATCGCGTTACAATCCTTATGCAAGCCAGTCCGCCCCATAGTAGTAATATATTTAGGATTTAGCTAGGGCTAACTGCTTTCCATGTCTCCGGGGCTTTCGTTTGAGTTGGAGTTGTATCACTATTTGCTGTCGATCCCGGCTAGCCATTGGTTCTTTCTGACTCTATCTTTTCACGGTAGTGCTTCTCCTCTTAGGAAAGCGAGCAGGCAAGTTCTAAAAAGTTCCAGCCAGCAAGCAGGGTAAAAGGATGGGGCGCAAGTCGGGTTGGTTGCATGCCCAAGGCAATGTTTTTGTAGATTGAGATGGATTGATCTTCGCTATTGTGCCTCTTCCTTGTACCATTGATGCTGCGGCAGTGCCTAATATGAGTTTGCTCCTGTCCCAGACAGCTTCGAGGTTACCATCGATCGATTACAGAGGTTTCAACCACTGCTCCCCTTTGATCGAGTGCTATTTCTATAATAAAGATTGAATAGGAAAAACTTGAATTGGCTTCAATCGAGATTGCCTCCAGCTTCTTAGGCACATGAGGAAGCGGTCTAACATCTTTTCAATCGAAATCCCAATCAAAGACAAGTTCTACCAAGGCCGGGATCTGAAAGAGAAGAATAACTTTCGGAATTCCAAGTGACCCTTCAGAAGCTAAAGTTGAATGATCGAAGTCTCCTTCAGGTTCAGTCGAAGAGATCGAAGCGAAGTCATCAATTCAACCATTCGCATGGTCTCCCCTAAGACTGACCTCTTTTCCAAATGAACCGAACCTCGATCCACATTCATCAAAGAGAGACGGCCATCTCTCTAGGTTGCACACGCCCCTCATTCGCCCTTTACTAGAAGGTAAGGCAAAAAGCAAAAGCAGCTTAACTTAAGCCCTTACGATCACCCGAGAAGCCCTCGAGCCTATAGTATTTATTCTAATATAAATATATCTTTTTAAGTATGACTAATCTGACGAAGAATCGTAGTTCCTACACCTTGCGTGGCGTCTCCCAGTCCAACACGGCTTGCACGCATCTTCTTTTGATCCAATCAACTCATGCCGTCGCCAATCCAGTGCCCAAGGAACTAGACCTTATGCAAAGCACCTTTTTCACATAGAGCTGATTTTCCCTTATGATCTGGAATTGGTCATAGTCTGCCAAGAGGGCAGCGCCTTGCCTGACTTCCCGACGAAAGCCGAGCTATGGTATGGGCCTGCATGCATGGGTGCTGTTCGAAGATTTGATCGTCGGCCCTATTGAGAAATCGGCTGTTGCCCAGATCCAGGGAGGCTGAACCACAGAAACAGGTACCCCTAACCACCTAAAAATTCCGAATGGACTTTTTGCGCTTCCTGAGAAAGAAGGCTTTCACTAGACCAAAGACCTCGAGAACGCCTGCCGCGAGAATTCACAGGTTCGTTCATTTACCAGCACTAGTTCGTACCTTAGCAAGCAAGCTGCCGCGACCTCCGGTCTGCAAGCACCTCTGGTCTCAGTTCTAAAGCCAGAACAACTTCCTGCTGGCCGCAAGCACCCCCGGTCTCCAGGCAACAAACAGGGAGACAGAAAGCCACACTTGCTCCTTTCTTTCCGACTTGGTGCTTTCAGTCCTGTCTTGAAGCTTGCCTCCGACCCGAGGCGACCGAAGGAAGGAAGCGCCTTCAGACCTTACTTGTTCCAGGATGGACGTAGTTCAGTTGACGTATGAGTTGTGGAGGATGGTATTATGTCCGATCTAAAAAGAATGGGGTTTTTAGGATGGGAATGATAAAAAGGGGAGTCGGGTCAGCTAGATTCGGGATGGGATCGACTAATGAATATGGTGTAATAGGTGGGATAAAAGATGTTCTTATCGTGCATCGCTAGCTGCCGCCTCATAGTAGTGATACGCGTTGGGCGCAAGGAAAGACCCCACTCTAACTCCCCTCATTGCTCTAGCCAGACCGGGAGAAACTTTTAATTGGGGGTAGTGGCCCCAGACGAGGGATAGATGGGCAACTAGGTAATATAGAAGGTCGACCCAACCGAATCTGTTCGATTCCATCAATCACTCCGTTGGGACGGGAACATGTATCCCTCCCAACCAAAAATCTTTTTGTCTAAATCAGCTTTCGGCCTATCGATTTAACCGGGAGCTGCTGTTGAGCACTCTTTCCATCACCGGATTCCCTATGCGCTGATTGATGCTTCCTCTCCGACTCGATGAGACCACACTACTGAGTGAGCTTCTTTCTGGCGCTCTTCCTAGGATTCCTAATGCCTCTTGCTTCAACACAGAATAAGGTCTTTTCTCGGCCACTTTGTCATGAAATGAAAGCACAGTGAGTGAGTCTTCTTTCCGAGTCGAGTACTAGGCAGTCAATGTAGAGTTCACTTCATTTGTCAGACTCCCGGTACCGAAGCAAAGTACTCATCCGAAAAGACGGTTTGATCATGCCCTTTGTCCTCAACCCATGGTTCTCCTATATCTCCTAACTTTCGCTTTGCTTTCTCTTGAGCCCGCATTTCGTGTTTTTTAAGATATTTAGAGGTGAACCCACATAGTGGAGCCTTCGTGTACCAATTTCAGTGGTTGAGTTTCGCACTCCCGTCATCTTCCTCTTCTTTTTGGAAGATCCCAAATAGTCATCAGAAACAAGCTAGCCGAGCATTGATTTGGGTGTGGGTGGGGTATGGTGCCCCAACGGATGGATCTCCATCAACATGGGATTGGGGATCAATGTCTGGTCGAACCAAGCTTCCTTCTCTCTCTCTTGCTTCCCCACCTGTGACTGAAGCTTCCACATGAACTTTACTTTCCTATCTGAGTAGACCGAAAGTTCTACTTTTTGGGAGGGACATTAAAAAGGTAGCTTTCTCCCTGGTCGATCAGTCGTTCAATCCTTTCCTCTTGATCAAATGCATTTCTAAAAGATTCTCACAACACAATGGACTCCAATACTGAACTGAGACGGACCCAGACCCCCTACCGAAAGGGCTCTGTACCTATATGTTCTTTATCTCAAGCGATAGCTTTCAAGTGCCCGACCCTCTTCCCTTGATCAATGAGTGAGAAAGCAAGAGCCAGTCAGAGAGTCACCATAGCCAAGTGATGTTTTCAGGTGGTTCAATCTAGAAGTGGGACGAAAAGAAGACGTAGAATAGTCTTAGTCCTGTCTACCTTGAGATTGCCCCTATCTATCAACGGGGGACCCCCCGAAAGGCGAATAGGAAGCTTCAAGCGATCTGGGATCCCACCTTTGATCGAGATGAAGGTGTAGTTTTCACTAGGAATCCTAGGGTTGCCGATCAGGTGAAGTCTTAGTTTCTGGGCACAAAGCATTCCCTCTTCACTTCCCGTTCTATTTCTTTCTTTCCCTCGAGCCGGGAACCCCTAGATCAGCTAATCCGTAACTTCCTTCGCTGCCTTTCGAGTGCATCGGATTCTATGCATTTTATTCCCCAATTGCGGATTCTCTTGCAGCGGAATGCCTCTATCTACGTCAATTTATGATTCAAAAGGCTAGGCCGATGAAAGCATCTCAAATGCAACCAACTTTCACTGCCAACCTTTCTTTTCACTATCTGGTATCACAGCCTATTCCGCTTAATTAAATAAAGGGATCCATGTCATTTCCCTCAAAATCTCGCTACCTTGCGCCGTGATCCACTACTTATTTGTCTTTTAACGTATGAGAGAGCCTGCCAGGAAAGAGTCCAAGTCAAGCTTTCCAGCAGCCAGATGCGGATTGAATAGCTGCGCTTACTCCTTCAACGGCAACTGCAGCTAAGACTGCTTATTCCTTGTTCACATTCGACCATGAATTCAGAGTTGACAAGAGAGAGGGCGTACTTTTATTATGATTGATAGGCGGACTTCACTCCCTTTGAGCTAACAGCCAAGAAGAGTTCACATTCAACTTCCTTACCTTACCATGAGCAGAGTGCCGCCGAGAGGAATCGGACTTATTTAATCATTCCCATAGATTGCTAGTAGTTTAGTTCCATTCGTTCGCTTTATAAAAAAAGTCGACCGGCTTTCGGGCACTTCTGTCTACGGGCCCTTCTTATGTTATGCAATTTGCGATTCTGTGAACCTTTCTTCCAGAAGAGAACGGAAACTCCACACAGGCAATTTCACACCTTCCGAATGTGCCATTTGACCGAATGTGACAGCTAATCAACACTAATTCGTTTCAGGAACAGGAGAAAGGGTCTTTCAGCTAAAGATCAATCTAGAAAGCAGAGTCCAAGGTACATGTGTTAAGCATATCACAACATATGCCAATCAGTTTCTTTCGGGAACATGAAAAAGCCCAGCTAACTAAGTTTTTTAACAAAGATTGGGACCTGAAGTAGTAAAACGAAGAAGAGAAGGTCAACCAAGCGTATTAATGTGGGCATTTCTTCTAAAAGCCTTTCTTAGCTTTATGGCTGATAGCATGAACTTGGTCTTCTTGGTCCCTTGTACCAGAGGAAGCATGGAGGTGTCTTGTCTTCTATAATGCAAAGCGAATTCATGTGTGGTTTAGAATCCTTGACTTGCCTTAGGAAGTCTATTCCCACTTGAAAGTCATCCGAAGTACTGATTGAACTGGCTTTTACTTCCTATTATGGCAGCTAGCTGAGAAAGAGACCATTGACCTGTCAGCTATCACTCATCATATAGAATAACGATTGGACATCACCATCACATAGTAGATAAGAATTTGTTTGAATCAAGATGTCGGAAAGAAAGAAGCAGATTGAATGCCCGGACTGTGGAATCCTGCCTGGCAGCTATAAATGCATGCCCTTAATTGAGTGGGAAGTTTCCTTGAAAGTTTCCAATTTGGAATGAACTGGCCTGGAAAGAAAGATGAGCAGCCAATTATAGCTTACCTGGAACTTGAACAGAGCTTGGGGATCAGAAAGCTGGCTCGCTATGCCCTTTTTCAAAGAGAAACAGGACTAACAGATCCATATGGAAATGCCCACCCGAAAGGAGATCTACTCGAGATCCCAGAATGCTTTCAATCTTGCTCCGCACTCGGGGCAATACTCCAACCGAGTGAAGATATGAACGAGACTTCATCATTTTCTTTATTTCACTCATTTGATGAAACGGCAAGAAGTCAAGTAGCCGAGCTGGTTCCAACCAACCCCCATCATTCACCGTTTCCCCTGCTGCACACCTCGCCAATCCCTTCTTCCAGAATGAAAGAAGAAAGATTTCCGAATCTTTATGAAAAATTCATAAAAGAAAACTCTTGAATTTAGGGCTTAACATAACACGCTCTGGCAGAGTGGCTCCCTTGTTAAGTGTACGGTATGGCCCCTTGGCTCAGGCTAAGCGGTCCACCCACGATGGCTAGCAAGCACCACGGCTAGTACTCAGGCTAACTAGTGGCCCTGGACGTCACCTCATCTTGATCGAGAAAATGCCGCGGGGCTATTGAGGCACGTTCCGCACTCACCCAAGTCGAGATTCCATCGGGTGACAGAAGTTTTTTAGTAGAGATAGATAAGGCGGTAGGTTAAATTACTAAACGCCCTTGTTTGCTGAGGGGGGCTTGCTCTTTTTTCAAAATTGGTCGATTACCTGATTGCTATGGCTATGAGACTAGTGCAAAGAAGTAAGAATCAGTCAAATCTGTTAATGAAATATCTGTATCGCCCTTAGCTTGCAAACAAGCCCTTATATCATATCAAATATCAAACAGGCGCCTAAGAATAAGAAGTCCCTGCCCTTTCGATTGTTATTGGCTTATTCTCTAGCATCCGATTGTGGGCATCAATCCCAGCCATCTTCATTTCAGTCCTTGCTTTGGCTCTTTCTCTAAGACCGTGGTTAAGAAGTTCCGTCGCCTTACTAATTTTATTAGATGCAGCGTAACGACTCTTTTTGCTTCCGGAGTGAACTTCCTTGTCAGCTCTATAAGGGCCTCTCTTAAAGCAGAAAAAGACGAGTTCCAGTAGTCTCAGCCCCAAACCCCATTTGATAGAGTTTCATCCAAGGCAGCCCCTTCTTTTTAAAGCAAATCGTCTGCTCTCTCTTGGGGAGAGGAATTCCTTGATGCATCGAATGCTGCTATTAAATGCGCTGTTGTTTCTGAGTGAATAACCGGTCTTGTCGTATCCGCTGTGAGCCTATCTGCTGCTGTAAGAAAGCTAACTTCATGCGTAAAAGCTCTCTCTGGCCGTTCACAAAGCTATAAAATCTTCATTCCGGGTTAGGGGAAAGGCGATTCAGGGATTTCCTATTGCGAAACTCTTTTACCATATATTGAATTACTACGGGTATAAAAAAAGAAGAAAGAACTATGACACGTAGACGGGGCGAAATCTCCCTACGATTACGTTCCTATAGAAAGGGGGTGCTATGGAAAAGAGGAATCTCAGGTACTTTTTACTTTATGCCCATCTTGCTTCTGGTAATGCAAATGGAAATTCTCATTAGGATGCATCTGACTTCAACCCCAAATCTTTTCGCTTCCACTCCTATAAAGTAAAGAAGATAGTTAGACCAAGTTCACTAACATTTCCTTCTAGGCTCTAGCCTCAAGCTAATCTCATTAGGCTCCACATTCCAATCTTCACACTCGCATTAAATCGTAAGACTCTCATCAGAAGACAGTCAAACCTAGGATTCAAAATCTTTGCTTCCAGTGGCATGAAGTGAGATTGATTCTAATGAATCATAAATTGCAATCTTAATCCTGATGATAGAAATCCTCTTGCATTTTTTCACCTTCTTCCACCATACTTTCAATTCTATCTGATCGGGGATTCTTGATTGGTGCTAAGCTGACTGAAATAGTTTTTCTTTAAGTTTAGTTTAGTCGAAAGTCACATGTGGGGGTTGTACACAAAAGTTTAAGTGGCACATCACACTCACATGACCACTTTAATGACTTGCCTTTTCTTTGCTTAGGATGGTGACACTTGTCAAAGGACTAATGGCTGGTGCTTTTTCTAGCCTTGGAACTTGCTCTCTTTGCTTTGCTGCCTGCTCTTTAGGCTTTTCTGCTTGCTCTATATGCCATGCCCCTTTGCTTGCAGATTTTGCTCTTATACCATCTGTGCCTGCTTGAGGCTGATTCCTATGCAGCGGCATCTGCGCATGTGGTTCATTTTCAAGTCACCAAAGCATTCTTTTTGACCGGGCTAAGGAACTGGCCTATAGGGGCACCCTCTCTTAAAGCCAGTAAGACTTGCTCGCGCTTCCTTCACCTCGTGCTTTTGAAAGCCCTTGAGTACACGAGCATTTAGCGGGGAATAGGACATGATTAATCACTTGCTTTGTTTGTGTCTTTCACCTCCCGAAAAAGACGTTCTTCGAAACATGTGTGTTGAGCAAGCTGTTTGATTCTCTTTTAAGCGGGATCGGGATGAGGATTCAGCTTTACAAACTCAAGGGGCCCATTCAACACCAAGAATATCCGGAGGCCGGTTGAGAGAAAGCTCTTCCAAGTCTCTCTCTCCTAAACTCCAGGCCAGGATCGTTCCCGCTCCGCTCCAAGGTTCGTAAAGATATTGGCGATGAAGTCAGTTGTGGCGTAGTTACACGGGGTTTTTTTTGTACGAGAATCCAAAACCATGAAATCGGATAATTGGTTAGAGAATAAGGAAAAGATAGCGGAAGATGTTTGATTAAGCTCTCGAAGCGAAAGTGGCATCTACTTACACTTATTATTCTTTTATGAGAACGCTTTTCGTTACAGAAAGATGGGATATGTAGGTTCTAACTAGACGCCCAATCACTATTATATCCTGGAAGCAACCATTCCGGCCAGTAAAGCAGCCAAAACTATGCTTCCCAGAAAGACTGCAACGCTCGGATTGCTCACCAGCACTCTGACTTCCGGCCTTTTTTAGCCAGGTAAGTTAGTTGAAGTTTTTTAACAAAACCAGACGCATATGGAAGCATACTTTAGGTTATTTAGTTCCTTTTTAAAGCGAGAGGAGCCAAGTTTCAAACTGGAATGGATGATTCGGGATCAATATACCTTGTGGTCGTGATTCTTCCTTCGCCAGTTCACCAGTACAGGAGGAGGGAGCAATGGGAACTCATGGATGCTTTCCTAGCGGGAATCCAATTCAGATAGAGCCCAAGAATCTCATACCTTTCGACCATCTAATCCTTTTCTTTGGACCTAAGTCATCATATCCTACGCCCGAACCCCCCTAACTGCAGGAATGACCAGAGCCCCCTACTTTCCATTTCTTCTTGGTAGCGGCGAGAGTCTCCATTTCGATCCTTGTGATGAATTTGAGTGAGAATATTGAATTCTTTCTCTCTCTTTAACGATACCCGAGCCATCATGCGACAGTACAAAGCCCAAACCCGACGAACAAGATTCCCCTTCTTTCCTATGCACCTTTTGTCAAAGAGATCCCGGAAGCTTTAAGATCTCGATTGCCTCGTTGTCGATGAGCTATGAAGAAAAGAGCTGAACTGGGGGATTTTTCAAGTCAAATTTGGATAGGGATCCTCTTTCGGGTTCTCAAAAAGGACTACCAGCGGGAGTGCTTGAGTCAATCTTTCTTCTCTTTGTTCTCATGTCCCTGAGCGAAAGGGGCCCGTCCATCAATAGAAGGTGCGGCTAGCTTCACAGAAGAGTAATCCCGAATTGGCAATTCTTCTTTCTTGGTTTCCGTTCCCCTGCCACCTTCAATCCGTCCGCTGGGAATGATTCAAGCAATGCAGGTGAAGAAGGGAGGGACTACAAGCTTGAGTGCTATCTATCCGAAGTGAAATCCTTGTATTAGTAGTCACTAGGAAGCCTTCCCCCTCGCTAGAGGAAGCCCCATAGCAAGTGAGCCTTCTTGACTCTCTGTCCCGTCTGAGTTTAGTTCGTCTCTCTGGAGTATGAGATCCCATTTCAAGCCCGAGCCATCTAGTTCTTCTTTTCTTCCTTAAGCACTTGAGCCAAACATCCATCCATCGGATTCATTTAATTGCTTTCTTGAATCTGTGAATGCGTAAACTACAAGTAGTCGGAGTCACTCTGGACCCAGGCACATATTGTAATGTCATTGATCCCCGTCTTCCTCATCAGGACGGGGCTCCGCTAATACGCCTATACCGAAAGAAGTCCAACCAGAACCCCTACTGCTACCTCCCATGTTACTTGCACCCACTACTGGGTTGGATGCGCCGGAAGGGGGTGCCCCTGGGATTTCAATTCAACCCTTGTTAAAGCTTTTCGTCTTTCTCCTTGTATTGTAGCATTCCGCTTTTGGGTTGCCGGTAGTGCAGGCAAAGTAAGTACTTTCGGGCAGGTGCCGTTAGAGAACTAGGTGGTCAGTAGGCGCAATCTGTCTTTCTTTCCTTGCTAGGTGCAAAAGGCTCTTTGTCGGTCTTGATGCCGAGAGCTAGAGTTCATCCAATTCCATACGTGACAGACTTTTGAGAACATTCGAATTCGACTGCTACGTTCAAGAAAGCTTTCAAGGTAGCGTAGTTATGAAGTCAACAGAGATGCGCGTCTTCTGCTTGATGCGCGTTATCCGCTGTTGTCTCTTTCTTTACCATATTAATTCTTTAACATTGGCTTGAAGGAGTGTAGCGTAAGAATCTCAAATCTTTATCTTTCTTTTGTGCGTTGCAAATTCGTTTTTGTTCTGAGGCTGCGCACCTTAGTTCTGTTCTATGTTTATCGAGATTTTTCGTCGAACAATGACAATGTTCGAAATCCCCTCTGTGTGTTGAATCCTAAGTAGCTAACCGAAGTGGGCTTGGTGGCCCTATTTCATAAGAAAGACCGCCCCCTTCAATAAATTCCCTAAGAGAATAAAATAAAGGCATCTCCTTTCTTTTTCTCTTCTCGCTTTGTCCGCCTACTGTTTTCGCTTTAGGATAATGGGCATGCTCTCTCCCCATACACTGCTCTATTCTTTCTGATAGTCATACTCTGTATTGGCTCTGGCTCGTACCTGGTAGCTACCCTTTCGGTTCCCCCCTTGTACTATTCGGTACACGTTGATCGAGAAAACCTGCCTAGCCGCCGTGTGGGCAGCTCAGAAATTCCGGCACTACCTGCTGGCAGGTCCGGCACTGATAGTCGCTGGGCTAGACCCGTTGAAATTTTTGAAAAACCGGGTAGAATGGTCAGATGGCCACTCCTGCTATCGGAATTCGAGATCAAATATGTTCGGCGTAAAGCCATAAAAGGGCAAGTGCTAGCCGACCATTTGGCGGCATTGCCGATCGCAGAAGGTCAGCCTCTCCCGACCTAATTTCCTGATGAGGGTATTATGCACATCCAGTCCCTTGAAGTTGCTCCCCACTGGTCTCTCTCATTCGCATTCGACGGCGCTGCGAGCGAGCGGGGATGTGGTGCTGGGATCGTACTTACATCCCTCGAAAAGGTAAAATCCCTACTTTCCTACCTGGGGATAAGAAAGAATAGAAAGAAGCAAAAACCGCACCATCTTCAACAAGACGTGTGAACAGCGCCTCTACGCCTATTCGATAGCAGCTTCAGATTCCGATAACAAAGGTAATTCCTCCTCTAAGAGCTGATTCAATGGCATCGCTTACTCATTCAAATGCAACTAAGCCCTATGCTTAACACATGCTCTTCGATGTGTCCTAGCTTGAAGCTACTTTCTTACTCATCAGTACACGAATCCGCTCCTAGAGAATAGTCTGTTACAGAAGATTCCATAGCAGTAGTTTAATTCCTATTTATTTTTAATAAAAAGAAGAAGATTCCCTAGTCGAAGAAGTATGACCACAATCGGATTAAGAGACAGAATAAGTTGTTAAAGAAGAAGCCGTAAGCGGTGCAAGAGTAAGCACTGGTACTCTTTCTAGAGATATTTATAGTGTTCAATCATCCGGTGCTCTCTTTCCTGTCTCGCCCCTGAGTGTAGTTGATTTAAGAGCCCTAGTTCTTTCGTTGAGGTCTTCGGTATTAAAGTTGAAAGGAAAGCGTATAAAAGAAAGAGGGCCTAGCCTAAATGGAAGAGCGTATTTGTTGAAAAAGGAGGTTTTCGTTCAGAAGGCTCTAGGGCTCCTCGTTTCCGAGAAGAAGAGGGCGTCGGGATCGGATCTTCTAAGGCGGACTTTGCCGGGTATGAAGGAATGAGGAGCGCGAAGGGTTAGTGGGAGTGCTTTCAAGTCTAAAGGTTAAAAAGCCTTCGTCCAGAGCACTGGGAAGGGACTGGCTTAAGGAAGTCACGTTGGTTAGGCAGATAGTTGTTAAAAGATGTTAGTAGTAGCTCCCTGCTTGATAGGACCTACTTGGCTTAGGTTGTTGAAGCGATAAGACCAACAGCACTTTGTATTGACTTAATGCTCAAATCAGAATGAGTTCGTTATTTTCCTAATAAAGGAAAGGCAGAGCATACCCAATGAGCGAAGGAAGGGAAGCCAAGATCTTAGTTTGAGCTAGGGAGCTTCGGTCTTGGTCAATCCTCATCAATCCTGGTCCTTTTTTCGGGGCGATATCTGCGAGAATATGTATATGTGCTCCTCACCTTACCGGGTGTTTCGGGTAATTCCAATCGTGCCATCAAAATAGGTTATTTGAAAGTGAAGAAGAACAGAACGCGGGAAATCGGTAACCTAACCTGAACTTAAGGTGAACATTACATTCATAGAGTAAGGGGCTGTAACTATTCATATATTGTTTAAGGGGCTGGGCCTAGGGTGAGTTATGGCTTAAAGTCTCTTGGAGCTGTTCTTCATCAATCCCCGTTTAGAGATAGACTTTAACTGAAAAAAACGAATTTGTCAATATCAATATAAGGGAATGAATTCCACTATATCAATAGCAAGAAGAAAGGAATGGCTGACACAATCAGTAGCCGTTGGCGTTGGAGGAGCAGCTGCGGGCGGTGGTTTCGTTCTTTCATTAAGAAACCCGCCTACGGTACGTCGGTTTCATTCCTTCTATTCAACATATAAAGTATGCTGCTTAGTTCATCTGCTAGCTCGCCTTCTTCTTCTAGTTCTAGCTAGCTGGTTGCTGCGACATAAGGAAAACGTTCAACGTTCAGAATGGGTAGTTTTTGAGGATTTGGACTTTGATGGGGATTTAGGGATAACACATGCATATGAATAAGCAGAATTCTCAATAGCATTGGAAAAAGTACCAACATAATAAGAATTAAGGAATATTAACAACAACATACTCATTTTAGGGTAAAGTAGTACCACTAATCCAATTATAGAGGTAGAGGAGGACGGTAAATAATCATAATGGTAAACCAGAGCCACCGGTTGGCGGGACTTCCAACTTCCAAAAGAGGAAGATCCATCAAATTGATTCATGAGAGGGGGGTCTTTCCTGTAGTAGTTGGAGTTGGAGGTGTGGCACACCAGCTGGATCCTTCCTTATGTATAAATTAAATGTATTTGCCGGTTGGCTGGTCAACGGTCACGCTGTCTGGTCAATCCAGTTCTTCTTTTATAAAATAGATGCCGGTCTTTGGGGTCCTCCGTTTACCAAATCAATATCTCCACTACGGTACACTCATCCATTTGATGGAACATCTATTCCCTTTCGAGCTGTCAAATCAGAGTACGGAGGTACGGCTGTAGCGAAACAAGAATTCTTATTATTGTATGTAATATACCCCGCACCACGCTCATTCCTTAATTCAAGTGGAAGTGGCATCTGCCCCTGGAATATGTCATACTCTTCCCGTCCAAAATGACTGTCTTGAATTAGTTCCTCTATCTTTCTTTCCCTGAAGCAGCAAGAAGTACACATGAATCGATTTCTGGTAATTCAATATACCCCGTTCCCTTCGAGATCTCTTTTGAAGGTGCAAAATATAGAATCTATAATAAATAGAAGTGGAATCTGCTTATGGTATGGGTATTTTTTAAAACATTGGCTCAATCTTCATCTCTGTCTTTTCCAAAAAATGGATATTTTCTTCCGGTCTCTGGTCTCCGGGCTTTCCATCCGTCCACGTCTATTTTATGTGTGAATCCATCTCGACTTCGCCCTTTTGTTAGCAGCTCTTCGATCCACCTAGGAAAGGTCTCCGAGGCCATGTTTTCTAATCCAAAAATGAACTTTCATGGCTTGAATTTTAAGCGTAGTTTTCCACTCTATAACTATATAACAAGGAGTGGAGCTGGAGAAGATCCCTCCCCGGCTAGGCTACTACGTTTTCGTGTTTGAAATTCCAGGTCTGGTCTTCATTGGTATTTGCTTTTTGCTCA